CCCCCCCACTTTTTCCTATCCTTTTTGTAGTGTTAGGTAGTTTTATTGATCAATAATAATAATCCCATTCAGTTTAATTTAGTATACACAATATTTTTAACAAAATTCCAAATTTGATCAAATAAAATTGTATTCGAATAGGTATACCAAAATCTTCTTTTCGGTACTCACAAAAGATAAAAATGTATTTAGACCTAAAATAGAAAAAAAGAAAATTTTGGTGATCATTTATAGATCTAATTGATATGTCAATGAATCTTGTATCATAATGGAATGTAAGGCAATGCATGTGTGCATTTCTTTGTTTTCATAGATCATGCTACGGGAAATATAGGAAAAACAAATCTACCATTAACTAACGAATTTGCGGATACATATGTATCCTTACCAGACTAAAACGACTGCCATTATTGGTATCAAACCAATATCGATTCATACAAGCTAAATCTTCGAATCGATAATTAGGCCAAAGAAAGAACTTTAATTTAATTAGTTTATTTGTGTCTCTTTTGCTTTTATCCAAAACTTGACTGTTTTCCTTCTTCCCATTACAAAATGCAGCATTTCTCGAATTAAAACAAATTAGAATTCTCAATTTTCTACGACGTCTAGGGGATAAAATATTTTCAGGAACAAACAAATCATAATGATTGTTGTCTCTATTTCCAGTCATTTTTTGAGATTTTGTAATGAATTCAGCAGAATTCTTGTTATCAACAGTGCTTTTTGCTAGGTACTTTTGATTTATTTCATGTTTACTCTTATGAACCAACGAAATACCTATGGCTTGATATATAATAAATTGTCCTTCATTTTTTATAGACAGACGGATTGGGTCGATAATCAATATTCCCTTTTTCATCAATTCTCTAAGAGTTAAATCTTTCTGAATCAGTAGAATATCCAGGCTCATTTCGCCCCTTTGAATAGAGGATATAGAAATTTCTCTTGGATTTATCAGTCTAAGCAGAAGGCAATATACTTTGATGTTATTGATCATTTTTTTATTTAAAACATCATCCCATCTCAATTGAAAACGCAAATACCTTTTTAGGAAGAAATCAAACTCCGCTTCCGTATTGTTCTTGTATTGTTTTTTATTTCGATCTTTTTTCATGTCTGATCCCACAAAACCTTCTTCAATATCTTTGTCTTGCTTTGAGAGAGATGATTCAAAACCTGCTTGGCTTGCGGATTCTTTTTTTACTTGATTTCGGTTTTCTGATTCAAGATATTTTTTTTCATTCGAAAATATTGATATATCTCTTTTTTTCTTTCCCGTGATGCTTTTATTTTCACTAGCATTTTCGTTTATATTCAAATTCAAAAGAATAAATTTGATTGGGATGGCCCATGGTTTAATCTTATACGTGTTATAAAGTATAAAAAATTCTGGGAAAAACCAACGTTCCAGATTTGATATGGGACAACTTCGTATTTCGTCATTCAGTCCCATCCAATCAAAAAGTATTTTTTTTTTATTGGATAGGTTGATTTCTTGATTTTGAGGAATCGTAAGATAAAAAAGACCCTTCGTATCGATTTTATCAAGTAGTTGATAATTATTCCCCCAAGTCTTACTATATTTATTACTAGTGGTGTCAGTATCAATATTGATCCAGTCCTCAATATCTACTTTCTTTCTAAGACAAAAATTGAGAATTATCCAATCAAAATATTTTCTGTCCGGATTTTTCTCCATATCTATAATATCATCTTCGACTAGATAATTATTGATAGGGATATCTCCTAGCACATTAAAAAATTTTCGTTTATGTGTGCTGTAATTATAAATAATCTCTTGGTTATTATTTGCTTGTAATGGTAATCCATAAATAGATGAGTTTTTCTGATCTTCATAATTAATTGATTTAGATGATATAAATTTATATGCTAAAAGATCATATCTATAGTGTTTTTTTAAATTCTCTTTTTCCTTTTGTAATGAGGCGCCTTCAAAATTTTTTTGTTTTTCGTAGTGAATTAATCGGTTTTTTTCATATGAATCGCATTTCTTTAAATGGTTAGTTTTAGCTATAGAGTGTTTATTGACTCTATTTCGCCACTTTTGTGGTACTAAGCTAGACCATCTAATCGGAGATAAATGATATTGATCATGACCTTTTAACCAATTTTTCCATTGATTCATTCCAGACTTTCGAAGAGAATTATGTCTTAATTTGGAATGAAATATTTTCTGGATTCCAACAAAATAATCCTTTATTTCATTCTTAAGAAAAAAAGATGTTCCGTTATATTGAAAAATGGATCTTAACTTGTATAAGTATGAGTTAAGGGCTAGGGGTTGTGATAATTTGTAAAATACATATGCTTGTGACACGTAGGATAAGTCAAAAAAGGTCTGTGCGTTTTTATTACTACTTTTATTACTGATAGTAGAAAGTGAATTTTTTATAGTCGAAATAAAGTGAATTAGACTTTTGTTTTTTTTATAAATTCTTTCTTGATTTGTTTCATTATTAGAAATATCTTTGTCGTTGTAAATGTATTTATTAAGGATTTTTTTTGTTGATTCCCGAAAAAATTGTGCATTGATATTCGGGATATTAATGATACCTAAAAAGATATCTATGTATATCCTTTCAATCAAAAAAAAATTTATAAAATAATGTGATTTACGGATTAGTCGAGTATTTCTTCTTTTTAATATCTGCCCAATATTTTTTGGCGATTCGAATTTTTTATCATCATAACTCATTTTGTTTTTGTTAGAACTGATATTTGGGATTATAAATTCTTTTTTGTTCTCTTTTTTTATTTTTTCTATTTGAGTTATGAGTGTATTTGTTCTATCAGTCAAATTTTTTATTTTTTTTTTTGTTAATGAATAATTTGTGCAATCTGTAGATCTAATTTTACTGAACGATTCGTGAATTAGCTGCTTATTTCTTATTGAATCTTTTTCTTTTTTAGTTTCACTGAATTGATATATTTCTAGTTCTCTGAATCCAAATAATAGAATTGGGTTTATTTTTTCGAGTTCTTTTACTATTTCTTTTAGAAATAGAATGGTTTTACTAAACCGGTTTTTTATGTCTTTTGAAACATTTAGAAAAATTTTTGTTTTTTCTTTTAAAATTCTTAGAACTAGAAAACACTGCTTTTTCAATTTTCTAATTTTTTTGTTGAGTTCTTTAAAAATAGGTTCAAAAAATGAAAGGTGGTTTTGGGCAGAGCCAAAAGGCAGTTCAGTTTCCATTCCCCAAACTGTTAAAAAACAGAAATCATTTTTTTGTCCTTTCTTTTTCATTTGATTGGTATAAGTTTTTTGTAGCTTAGATTTGTGCCAAGGTTTCAGACGAAAAGGAAATAGGATCTTTATCTGAATACCGTCTGTTAGCCAGTTTTTCGGAAATTCTGTTTCTGATAATTGGACGCCATTATAAGTGCATTTAATATGCATTTCTCTATTCCAATCCTTTAAGTCCTCGGACCATTCGGGAAATTGAAACAATAGTATACGTACAATATTTTTAACTATTATCAAGAAGGGTAATAGAATATTTTTTCTAAAAATCGATTGGGTTACTAACAGAAGACCTCTTATTATTTGAGCAAATATAATACTATCCCATACTTCTGCTATTTCTATACGTGTCTTTTCTCTTCTTTTGTCTTCTTCTATTTTTTCTTTTTCTTTGTTTTTCTCACTGTCTTTTGTCTTTTTTTCTGTATAATCTGAAATTTTTAATTTTGTGTTTTTCCACATCCAATTTTTAAAAAAAAATTTCACCGGCTCAGAGATATCAAAAGAAAAAAAAACGTCTTTTTCTATTCTATCCAAAAAAAGGGGTGAATGTACATTTGCTTGAAAAAGTTTCCAAATAATTGTTTTACGTCTTTGAGCGCGCATAGAACCTTTTATTATGTCTCGACGAAAATCCGGTTGTTGTGAATAACGTATCAAAGCCTCTTGGTCTGTTTCATCAGGATTATTAGTATCTTTGGTATTAGTATCAGTATTTTGTAGGTTATCAGTAAAAATCACTACCCGTTTGGCTTTTCGTGAACGAATCTCATAATCCGTTGCCGCCCCCTCTTCGTTTTCTCCCTCCTGTTGTTCCAAGTCGTTAATTAAAGTGTATGACCATCGAGGAACTTTTTTACTGATTTCTTTTAGTCCGATAGGTTTTTTTTTTATTTTTTGATCGTTAGGGTCTCTTATAACTGCATCAAATAGAAATTTATAATTTTTTTTTTGATCTTCTGAATCCATTTTTACTTGTTCTTGTTCGGGAAGTAAAGAAAGCTCTTTAAAATTAAAATTTAAACTTGATGGTGTTTTTTCAGTACGTTCATTGATTAAGTTCAAGAAATACAAAATTTCTGTTGTTAATGGTTTTCTATCAAATGTATTTTTTGTCTGTTCAAAGTTTAGGTAATTACAAATAAGAAGGATACCATGAATCTTATTTATCCAAAAGTTATTTTTTCTGGAAGTTTCATTTATGGTTGAAGTTGAAAAAAAAAATTTGATTCGTCCACGATAGGGACCGTTCAAGAAGGGATCATATATTTTAGGTAAGTATTCGTTTTGAGGATTATCATTAACAAATCGAGTCTCTTTTTCGAGTATATCCCGAACAAAAAATATCCGATCTAAAGTTTTGTCTAGAGCTTTTACTCTATTTATAAATTTTTTGTTTAGGTTTTTTTTTTTTTGTTCATTGCTATAACTCCAATTATTATATAATTCATCAGAAGAGTGTTTATATGCTGTGAACAAAGACATCTTTCTTTGTATCATTTCCAAAAAAGTTGACAAACTGGGCGGGTATGTAAAAGATATTCTTTCTTTTCCATCACTTTGACATATATAAAAAAAATATTGTGACATTTCTTTTCTTACAGCATTTTCAAATTTATTGTTTTTTATATATCGGAATGGCCTATTCCATCGTTTATAGTCAAAAAGAATAGTCACAAGAGGTTTTTCAACCCAGAGGAGATCTTTTTTTTCTGTAAATATTTCTAACTTC